TCTTGACCAATTCGAAAGATCGTTCGATGTAGTTGAAATAACTGAATTTTGGGTTGTTCGGTCAAGTAACGGAAACTCAATAGAATTCATAACTGTCTCAATGGAATCTTTTCCTTCTTTTTGATTGTCTGAATATTCAGGAGCTAAGACCATTCCAATGCTCCTTTTCGCCATGCATAAACTGAACCAACAATTGGGATAAGCACGAAAATGAAAGCTTCTATAAATACAGATACACCCAATACATCGAAACTCATTGCCCATGGATAAAGAAAGACCGTTTCAACATCAAAAACAACAAAAACTAGAGCAAACATATAATAACGGATTCGGAATTGTAACCAAGCATCCCCCATGGGTTCTATACCCGATTCATAACTAGAGAGCTTCTCTGGTCCTTCACTAATCGGGGCTAAAACTCCGGAAATTAGAAATGCCAAAATAGGAATAACACTTGATATTATTAGAAATGCCCAGAAGATATCATATTCGTGAAGCAGAAACATAGATGTACTCCTATGAATGTGGAATATACCGAATTAGTCGATTCGAATCGGAATTGTCAATTCATCCATAACTGCTTAGTCGAAACAAACATTTTGATCGAACCACATAGTTTCGTTTGTTTGCTGTGGGTCATGTCTCGTTTCAAGATTTATCCAACGTAATCTCACTTACTTCGATTCTATTTCGATATAGTGTAGACATATCATGCTCTTATACAAATAAAATTCTCTCAATTTCGGATTCTCTATAAAAAGGGAATGAAAGAATATATTCAATTAAATAATATGAATTGAAATAATATTCATATTCATAAATAAAATGAATAAAAGAAAGATTCAATTAAATATTAAACATAAATGTTATGTTAAAATTGAAATATTCAATTAATATAATCAAAGAAGAGGTCTGGCTCATTTTTTCTCTTTTTTTTTGCTTAGTGATTTAGAATATAGTCAGTAGTCAGATGTAGTAGAATGTCTAGGGATTTCCATCTCGTTATGGTATATTCTACTCGGTTGGCGTTCGTGTATTCTTTTCATTAAGATCTGGATAGAGGATCATTGCTTCTATTGATTCGATACGGATACAGAAACAGAATGCATCGACCAATTAGATTCTCTCTCCTTGTCCCAGATTTATACTTAATTGATTTTATTCAATCCGTTGAATTCTGAGGAACCCTTATATATAAGTTCCTATACCCAAATTAGAGACTTTGGACCTGTACTACCCCGACCCCAGAAACAATCGAATTATTTAATTCGAGTTCGAAGTCTTGAAAGAGCATTCCATTTCGGACCAATTTCTAGGACTAAAGATCTTGATTTGGAATGACTCGAAATACTTGTTAATGTAATAATATCTAGTAAGACCAACGGTTAGGCTTCGTGACAATAAAAAGGCTTCTTTTGAAACAAACCTACACAATGGAGCATAGTGCAGTGGTAGAGTCGGATGAATTGTAAATGATCTACAGAAGATACTTCTAATGGAATGGAATCACGCGTTGTCGAACGATTCGACAGACCCACTCATAAAAATAAAAATAGAAGAGGGCGCAAACATTGATTAGGACCAAGTCATTATCTCTGAAACTGGGGTTGTTGTTCCACCAAAAAGTGATGAGTTGGGGGATTCCTAACTCATCCAAGTTCAAATGGCCCCTAATCTTCTTGCATAAAGTCTGCATCGGTAGAATTGGAATGATGAGCAATTGGATTGGAGTAAATTGGAATACAAAAAAAAAAAATAAGTATTGTACAGAAACAGAAAAATAACTACTTGTTTTGCCAGGCCGGTTATACGAAGAAAAGCCTATTTTACAATGAAACTTACCAACTTCGTTTTTGAAACTCCGGCTTACAAATACAAGAACAAGAATAGGTACTAGATCCATGTGACTTACTATTCGATTTGATTTGGTTGGGTCAGGTTGGAGTTTTTAGCCAGGCTCATGTTATGATTTTGACTTCATAAATTGACTTGGGTATACCAAAGCAAAGGTGTATCACTAAATCTTTGATCATGGACAAGAAAAGAGGAAAAAGTCGTATGTCATTCACACACGAAGATTAATGAAGAAGAATGGCTTTGTTTATCCGAGATTTGAAAATGATCCGATTGGATCCATTGGAATAAATTCTTGTTTTCATTTTCATGCCCCGAGGGATCGATCTCCGTGAGCATGTGGGAATGATTCCATTTCTATGGACTAATCAACCGGCCAGCCACAAGCAAGCATTAATTAGGAAATGAAAACTATACAAAAAAGTATAGGGCTATACGGACTCGAACCGTAGACCTTCTCGGTAAAACAGATCAAACTGATTATTGTCGAAATGATTCGAACTGTTTCAAAGACCCAACATGCATTTTTTTTGCATTGGGCTCTTTCATTAACTGATAGAAAGATCAGCTCGTTCACCATATTTTTTCTTGACAGGAAGATAACGAGATGGCTCCATGTGCTCTGATTCATTATTTGTATTCTGAT